TTACGTAGGTCGTCGATTCGGCATTGGAAAAAAAAGAGCAAGATGCCCATTTTTTTAATAAATGGTTCAAATCGTTTTATCGATATGAGTGTTCTATATCAGATAAATTACCAACTATTCATTTTTAAACCATTTCGGTACGTTAGTACCGGTAGAAAGAGTACCATGTTTTGCCTGGACTTCAAACAGTTTAGCTTTAACCATGTTAATGGTCTCACATTATTGGTTGATAGAGAATCAAATTTACCAATAAGTCACGAAATGCTATGGTTCTTACATATGATTTCTTAATTTATTCAGAAATAATTCGTTGAGATCGTGCACTTTTTTTCCTATTTATCCTATAAAATGAATAAAATACCATAAATAAAGTGCAGTCGGATGGATCCAACCTATTCTTGAAATACACAACTCGCACACACTCCCTTTCCAAAAAAAATCAATACACCAAGCACTACACTTAGATTTATTGGATTTGTTGCTAAAATATCGGTATTAAACCCGAAACTCCCGGCGGATGGCCAGTGACCCAAGGAAAGGAAAGAATCGGTTACATTTTTCATATGTTCTCCTCTTATAGATAGGACTAACAAAGAACAGAGTTCTTTTTGTATCACTTCATCGTCCCTTTTTTGGTCGATTTCTTTTTATTATATAAATAATATTTCCATTTTTTTTTTTTTTTATGTGAGTAGATTAAATCTAGTAATTTAATTTGATAATTTTAAAATTTCTTACTTGAAGTTTCCAATCCAATAAAATACTTATTAGGTTAAGTCTTGGGTCTCATGTCAATTGTGAAATATCTCGTTTGTTGAAACGATTCCTAAAAAAAGTAAAAAAAAGGTTTACATTGTACTAAGCTAAGGACGCGAAGGAAGAAAACGAACAGATCCAGTAATTACTCATCCTCAAAACAGTCCTTCCTTTCCTGGGGTATTGTCTCAACAAATAAATAATTGTAGGAGTAAAGCGTTGATATAATTAGAAGAAGCAAACAGCAATTCTGAGTTAATAAAATAAGAAAAAAGTATAGCGAGTTAAAAAAATAAGAAAAAAAGTATAGTATGTAAGGTACTTTTTTACATTTCTAGGATTAAACAAAAGGATTCGCAAACAAAAGCGCTAACGCCACGACCAGTCCATAAATTGTTAAAGCTTCCATAAAAGCTAGACTAAGCAATAAAGTACCTCGTATTTTACCCTCTGCTTCTGGTTGTCTCGCAATACCTTCTACAGCTTGGCCTGCAGCAGTACCTTGACCAACTCCAGGTCCAATAGAAGCAAGCCCTACGGCCAATCCAGCAGCAATAACGGAAGCGGCAGAAATCAGTGGATTCATGGTAAGTTCCTCGCACCCCAAAAAAAAATGGTTAATGATACAATCAACCAATGAATTTTTACTTCATTTTTTTATCATTTTTTTCATTAAGATTTTATCATTAAGATCTATCTGATTAAGATCTATCGGGTCGAAATAACTAAAAACTCCGAATTGAAATGATAATATTACTGAATCGTCAGAACTATTTCGATATCTCATTTTGAGTTTCTACCCATAATGGAGTTTTTGTTTTTGTAAATACATATGTATACGGTTCTAGTTATTGCATTTCTTTGTTTCGAACCATTCTTTCATTCAATTCTTCTTTCCTTTCTTTTTTCTTCTAGATACTATCCTTGAGTTCATCTCTTTTTTGCATTTCATTCAATCCACAATCACAGACGAAACAGAAGGACTTTTATTGGAACTATATAAATGCAGTGAACCGCAATCAAATCAATCAATAATATATATATATATATAGGGTATATAATAATATATATATATATTAGGAATAGTCCTATATAACTAGTAAATATCTAATATCACATATACATTTGTTTCTTCCATAACGTAAACCACCCACATTTTATATTGAATCGGATTCTAGAATCATTCCTCGAAACAGACACAGGGGCTGGACTTATAGAGATTACATACATCTAGTGTGACCCCCCCAACCCATCTTTTTTTTACAATTCCGCAATATCGTCTATCTTTTTTCCTACGACTCTAGGTCGTATGTATATTCATACGTATTTGTATTTGTATCTATTATGTTCCCCAACCAAGTGGATTATCTTGAATCATGCATGAATTGGGATAAGCTTAAAAAAGACTATTTCGAAAACTAGTCAATGATGACCCTCCATGGATTCACCTATATAAGCCGCGGCTAACGTTGCAAAAATAAGAGCTTGAATACCGCTTGTAAATAATCCAAGAAGCATAACAGGTATAGGAACTACTGAAGGGACTAAAGAAACAAGAACAACAACTACTAATTCATCAGCCAATATATTCCCGAAAAGTCGAAAACTAAGAGATAAAGGTTTTGTGAAATCTTCTAGGATGTTAATTGGTAAAAGTATTGGGGTTGGTTGAATGTATTTCCCGAAATAACCCAATCCTTTTTTGGTAAGACCCGCATAAAAATATGCCGCTGACGTGGGTAAAGCTAAAGCAACAGTAGTATTTATATCATTCGTAGGCGCAGCTAACTCCCCATGAGGTAATTGTATGATTTTCCAAGGTAAAAGAGCACCTGACCAGTTAGAAACAAAAATAAATAAGAACATAGTTCCAATAAAGGGAACCCAAGGACCGTATTCTTCTCCAATCTGAGTTTTGCTCAAATCTCGAATAAATTCAAGGACATATTCGAAGAAATTCTGGCCGTCGGTCGGAATGGTTTGTGGATTCCGAACAGCTATGATGACTGAACCTAATAAGATAGCAATTACGACCCAAGAAGTGATAAGTACTTGGGCATGGATTTGTAAACCTCCTATTTGCCAATAGAAATGTTGGCCTACTTCTACACCCGATATATCGTATAACTCTTTGAGTGTTTTAATGGAACATGGTATAACATTCATATTGTCCTCTGACAGAAATTGAACTTCAAAAAAGGAATTATTTTGATTCAACCATCTATTTCTCAACTCACTAACTTGAATCATTAATCGTATATTTATTTTATTTACGATACCAAGAAATTACATAACATCATAACATAATATCAATATCCCCAGTACTTTTTTTATCTCTTTTTAAAAATTCAAAAATAGTAACCGATCCAATAAATCTATGAGTTGCCAAATAATTAACTAATCTTATTATTCTTAATGATAATCAACGATTTCTTATATAGCTAGAACGACCCTCACAAATTGCAGATACTAATTTGTTAAGAATCAATCGGATTGAAGCTATAGCGTCATCGTTTGCTGGAATCGAAATATCTGCGAGATCTGGGTCACAATTTGTATCGATTAAACAAATTGTTGGAATACCCAAAATGACACATTCTCGAAGAGCCGTATATTCTTCTTGCTGATCAACGATGATCACAATATCAGGCAACCCCGTCATATATTTGATCCCACCGAGATATGTTTGCAAGGTAGATAATTTTCTCTTCAACATTGCTGCATCTCTTTTGGAGAGACAGTTGAGTTTCCCCATCTTTTGTTCTGCTCTTAAGTCCCTGAACTTGTGAAGTCTCGTTTCCGTAGTGGACCAATTCGTTAACATACCACCAAGCCATTTTTTATTAACATAATGACACCGAGCCCTTATTGCAGCTGATGCTACTGAATCCGCTGCTTTATTTTTTGTACCAACGATTAAGAAGTTTTTTCCCCTACTTGCTGCATCAAAAACTAAATCACAGGTTTCTGATAAAAAACGAGCAGTTCTAGTGAGATTTGTAATATGAATACCTTTACGCTTTGCAGAGATGTAAGGGGCCATTCTAGGATTCCATTTCTTAGTACCATGACCAAAATGAACTCCTGCTTCCATCATCTCTTCCAAATTGATGTTCCAATATCTTCTTGTCATTTTTCCCCAGACACTTCCTTTTTTTTAACAAAGAGACGAGGTACCCTGAAATAAATAATTGTTCCGATGGAACCTTCTAGGGGGGATTGACCGTTGATACACGACCCAAACCATTAATTTCTTTTAATTACTTATTTTATTTATTACCAATTTAATTACTTATTTTATTTTTTACCAAATCAATAATCGGACCAGATAATTGAAAGATAGTTAAAGTGAAAGGAAAGAATCCGCTCTTAGGAATCATTAAATCGAGTAAATGATTGTTCTGATGTCTCATGGAAATTTGTCTCATGGAAATAGTTTTGGACGTAAGACCAAAATAATTCTCTATGGTGTAACAAAATATCTCTTATTTCCAACTCGAATAGATTCTTTCTTTTGATTTCCAAATGAATGTTCTTGTCTTGCCTTGAAGGGTGTACTAATTTTTGGAATCCGGTACCAACAGGTATAATCCCCCCCAGAACAACGTTCTCTTTCAGGCCTTTCAACCAATCAATACGACCTCGTAGAGCAGCTTTTGCTAAAACTCGAGCGGTTTCTTGAAAACTTGCTTCGGATATGAAACTTTGAGTATTTAGAGATGCCCTCGTTATTCCCAATAAGATTGCCCGATAACAGATCGCTTCGTCCAAAGCACGCCCTGCTCGTTCCGCTCGCAAAAAGCCGATTAATTCTCCAGGTAAAAAAACATTAGACATTCCATCTTCTGAAACCAACACTTTTGATGTTACTTGACGTACAATAATTTCTATATGTCTATTATGGATCTGTACCCCCTGGGATCGATAAACCTTTTGGATCTTATTAACCAAAGAGATACGACTTTGGGCTATGGTTAGCTCAGCTCCAATCAAGAATCCCCAGGGGATTCCAAGAATTCTTTGTATACGTTCGTTCCAACCTTCAACTCTCCTTTCTAGGTTCATCGATATTGAATCAATCGAACGCACTTCTAAGATTTGTTCTACTTTTGGAAGACCTTGCGTTATGTCACCAGATCTCGATTTTTCATATATAAATGTAACTAATGTATCTCCTTCGTAAAGGATTTCTCCATAATGGCTATGAACAGTTGCTCCTGGAGTGGCCAAATAGGGTTTAGCTGATCTTATAACTAAGGAGTCAACATGAACAATTAAAATTTGACCAGATTTTTTTACGTGTGATTCGTATTTGAATAGACATACATTTTCACAAATAAATTGTCCAAGGCTAATTATTGTAGATGTCTCTTCACAATAATCGTGATGGAGAAAGCACCAATTCAAATGGAATGGATTCAAAATTATGTTACCACATGGATCGGGATTATAAATCCTTCTATTTTCATCTATTAAACAGTATTTAAGTACTTGGAAAGTCTGTTTAAAATTGTCAAGTAGCAAATATTTCTTTAACAAGATATGATTATGAGTTATTAAATAGTAAGATGAAAAAAAATTCGCTATTTTAGGGACAATAGTCCCTAAGGGACCCAGCAAATCCCTAATTTGGATTATGGGATCTGATTCTTTTGTCACATTGTTATATTTCGAGCCATTGAATGGACCAATTCGAGAACAATTGGATGATGACAAAATTATCAAAGATTGGCATTCCTTATTTTTATTTCGATTCAACAACGTACCAATACCAATAGTTCCTTGATGTTGGATAAGTGATTGAATCTTCGCCTTGGAATAAAAAGGATTGATATTGGTGCGATCTAATCCATTATCGGAAATCAATACGGAACTTGCCCTATCATATCTTTTTCCGGTATACGAAATAGTGGACTTGACTAACTCAATTCTTATGAAATCGCGAATCAGATCATTTGTCTTTACCTCAACAAAGGAAGCATGAACCTCTTCTATAGAACCATTTTTTTCTTGGTCCCAATTCAATACTAAGCAAGTCCGAACTAATTGAATACTTGTGTGATAAATTCCTCGAATTGACTTGCCATTTCCATAAAGGATATAATTGACAACTCTAAGTTGGACATTATCCTTTTCCTGCAAGAGATCCCGAGGGAAAAGTGTTGCTAAATTTATCCCATCAGCTATTTCATATGTGACTACGGACCGAACCGAAACAAAATACTTTTTCTTGGTGGGTGTAATCCGTTGGACATAGATCCAATTTTTCAATTTTTTTGATTTCTTAGAATTTTTTTTTTCTGTCTCTGGTGGTATCAAAATGCCGCTGTGCCTGGATATCTTATCTGTTTCCCCAGGAAAGTGAATATCTCCAGAAAAGATTTTCAGTTCAATACTTTTTTTTTTTCTCTCCACTCGGACTAATCCGCCTACCCGGCTTCTTGTATTTAAAGCGAGTTGTGTATCTACTCCAATGATACTATTGTTCCGGACCATTATGAACGAAGATCCGGGTAAGATATGCACTTCTTCGAGAATGAAAAAAAACCGATCTACTTTCTGGTATTTCGGACTAAATTCTTTTGCTCCTCGATACTCAATCAAATTCTCTTTTTTTATGATTGAATCTACCTCTATGGTCCCATATTTAGTAATTCCTGAACTATTTCTTCTGTATCGTGGATCATCAAAATAAGCAAGAATACTATTTCTACGTAAAATACCATTTATGGGTATTTCAATCGAAATACCAAAACAGGGCATTAGTTCTTTATCTCGTTCTTGATCATATTGTAATGGGATAATGAATCTATTTCTTCGTTTTTTCGCCAAGAAATCAGAATTTTCTTGGAGAATAGAAGGATATATGAAATTCCAATGACCATTGGATATGATTCGATCAGGTCTTGAATAGTCAAGAATTTCCCTATCTTTTTTACCAGAAGTATCCAACAATTTATGTCTTACTCGATGATTAGTCATTGAGAGGTCAAAGATATATCTTTCTTCGAAAGAAAAAGAATGAACATTCATTTGATCTTGATCTTTGTGGAGTGAAAAAGACACTATACTGGATCTGCGCGGACCTCCCGCTAATACCCATAAATGACTTGTTTTTGGTAATAGATGAACATTACCATGTGTATATTCAGATGCATGGTGGACATCGGTACTCCAGTGCATTTCTCCCTCTGATTCAGAATAAATATGTTTTCGTACCTTCTCTTTAAAACGAAAAGTAGACGTTCCGGCACGAATCTCAGCAATCACTTGTTCTGATTCTACATATTGATCATTTTGAACTAAAATCAAACTTTTTGGTGGAATATTCACATTATGGATAATATCCCGAGTCTCAATAGTTACATACAAGTCTATAGAACATAGAAAAGCAGGATGCCCATGACGGGTACGTGTGGGATAAACCAAATCCTCATTAAATTTTATTTTTCCATTAGAAGGAGCTCGTACATGTTCGGCAGTATCACCTGTGAATACTCCACCGGTATGAAAAGTTCTTAATGTTAGTTGAGTCCCTGGTTCTCCAATTGATTGACCCGCAATAATACCTACGGCTTCTCCCAATTCGACCAGGTCGCCGTGAGTGGGACTCCGACCATAACATAATTGACAGATCCAAGATGCACTCTTGCAAGTAAAGGGGGTTCGAATATATATTGGTTGTGCCCGAAAAGTTATGAATCGATTGACAAGTCCAATCCCAATATCTTGATTTCGAGCGGC